ATTTCCATTTCTTCATCATAAGATGAGCCCCTTTTGATGCCAGAATTAATTTTCCTTGGTATCTGACATAATGTGCAAAAGGGTCCTTAAGTAACCACAGGGTCTTCTGAAAATGATTACAAAGCACTACTAAAAAATGCTCTATTTTTCCATAGAAATATGTTCGCTCAAGAAAGGCTCCAGAGGATGTTGATCGTAAACGAGAGGCTTGTTTACCGAGAAAAACGAATATGGATTCGCATTCATATACATGAGAATTATATAGAAACAAGAATAATCTTTGATTCTCTTTTGAGAAAAAAAAAGGAATGGATTTCTTTGAACTAACGAGACTATTCGAATTACGATACTCGTGGATAAAAAATCTCAATAAATGCAAAGAGGGAGCATCTTGTATCCAGCAGTTAAGGGTTTGAACCAAGATTTCCAGATGGATAGGGTGGGGTATTAAGATATCTAACACATGATTTAAATGTGATAATTTGTCCTCGAAAAAGGGAAATATTGAATGAATAGATCGTAAATTATGAGATTTTGCTACTTCTTTTTCTTCCAGGCAAGATACTAATTGCAGGGAGAGTGGAATTTCCATAATGACTGCAAAGGCTTCTGATATGATTTGAGAATCCAAATTCTTGCTTTTCCTAACGAATCTATTTTGGTGAAAATCGTTACCCGAAATAATAAAATTAAAAGGGTTCTGTTGATGCATTCGAATAATTAAACGTTTCACAATTAGTGAACTAAATTTATTGTCATAACCTAAATTTTCCATCGATTCGTAAACAGTCGATCCATTTAAACCATGATTATAAGCAAGTACGTAGATAGACTCCTGAAAGAGAAGTGGATATAGGAAGTGTTTTTGTGGAGATCTATCCATTTCTAAATATCCTTGTAATTCCTCCATTTAATTTTAAATTCTACTTGAACCAAAGGAATGGGGGATTTCTTGGGTTATCAAATGATACAATACATAGTGCGATACAGTCAAAACAAGGTATATAGTAAGAAAAAAAAAAAAAAAACAATGGATACCCCGGAGACAAGGAGACCCATCAACAGATACTCTCTTTTTCCATCCCATTTTTTTTTCGTTCGAATTCCACGTTATAGTTCACAAAAGGATGACAAGAAATCATTTATTTTTGCAACCCGATCGCTCTTTTGACTTTGGAAAAATTTAGTTTTTTGTCAGTATACGGTTTCTTCTACACATTCGTCTTTACTCACTCCGTAATAGAGTTAATAATTAGGATTCATAAAAAGGGGAATGCATCATCCACTCGCAGGGGAACCTTTTCCCGCATCAGGTACTAATATATATTTTTAACGTCTAATTAGATCGGGAAATTATTCAAATTCATATTAATTAAATAAATAAAAAAAAAAGCTCGTTGCTTTTTCTTTCCCTATAATTGGAGCCATGGAGCTCTATCCATTTATTCACTTGACCCAAGGGTTAATTTTTTTAGTCCCGTTCCAAGAAAAGAAGCAAAGACAAGATTTTTTGCCCATCCGGTAAGGTAAGGATGAAGTATTCGAAGTATTCTCTGAGTTCCCCATTGATACGACATGCTATTTTTTCCATTCATTCCCGTTTTGGATCAGTCGTGGTCTTACAAACTCTACCAATGGTATGGACGAATTCGTTGCTTCATCCAAATGTGTAAAAGATCATAGTCGCACTTAAAAGCCGAGTACTCTACCATTGAGTTAGCAACCCGGATAAGATTGTAGATATGATCGGAATAAAAAAGAAATATAATATTAATATAATAATAATATAATTAATAATATAATATTAATATAATAATAAAAATAAAATATATAAAATAGAATATAGAATATTAATATAAATTAATAATAATATATATATATATATATAAAACTTTTCTTCTTGTATCGCAGTGAATTTTGTGAACTCATCATTTAAATGAAGTAAATAAACAAACTTATGGACCGTGGAGAAATCGATTTATTTCTCCACGATCGAATTATATTTGTTCGATACAACATTGTCAATATGAATTGAATATTGATAAAACAAAAAAATCTCAAATTGATCAAACCATCAAACCTAAATAATTAAGTAAAGCACTTGTGTTGGATTGGCACTACATAGATAAGAAATTAAGTGTAAACGGGGGAATAAGTTAAGGAAGAAGTAGGAAAAAATATTGAATTTTTTGAATTTTTTTGAATATAGATACAGATACAATAAGCGGGATTGCCCCCTTTGTTTGTTAGTGGAGTACATCCAATAACAAAAAGTGCCCTATTGATGGTAATCCCGGCATTTCGTAGATCCAGTAATTTAATCTATTCACTCGAGATTTTTTTCTATCTGTCTTATATCAATTATAAATCAATTCAATATAGATAGGATTTTTTTTTTCGTTCTATAGCAATGGTGAATAGAGCAAGAAAAAAGGGGATCAGTGGAGAAACAATTACATAAAGCCAGATGCTAGGCACCCCTTTTTGATTCCATTAATTGGACTTTGTTTGATTAACTCGAAGTTCTTTAAAGACCTCCGCCTTCTTTGAAATATCGTGAACAGTTCCTGTAGGTTGAGCGCCCCTTTCAAGGAAATATAGAATAGCAGGAACATTTAAATAAGTTTGATTCTTTATTGGATCGTAAAAACCTACTTTACGAAGATCTCTTCCCTCTCTTCGGGATCGAACATCAATTGCAACGATTCGATAGATGACTCATTGGGATAGATGTATATGAAGAATCCCCCCCCCTAGAAACGTATAGGAGGTTTTCTCCTCATACGGCTCAAGAAAGAATGATTCGAATTTATGTATTATGTATATAGTGGCAAATGTATCCAAAAAATTTGGAATTAGACTATAACTATAAATTTGAGTCGTTTTTTGTTCTTCTCTCCTGAGAAGAAAAATATCATTCGTACTCATAACTCAAGTTAGGTAATTATCAAAGGCCTAGAGGGGAAATCCTTAAACATTTATTGAGCCGTCTCTAACCCATTTTTTTTTATTTGTCTCACCTAGAATCTATTTCCACATTCTAATCTAGTTCGAGTTGTTGAAACAGTTGAAAAATGGCGTTTACTTGTTCCGGTATCCGTTATCCTTGCTTTGAATCATTGGGTTTAGACATTACTTCGGCGATTCTTAATCGTTTCAAAATGGCAGCAACATACCTTTTATTATTTCTTTCTATTGAAAGAATCGTACGAATGATTGATTCCCCTACGATACAATTTTGGTCAAATATTTTTACCAATTCCGAACTATTTGACTTTTTGGTTTGAACCCCTTTCAAATTTGACCCTTTCGATTTCTATATCGAAGATATACTTACGTTACGAAGTTTTTCCAACCTATTGATTGGTACTAACCCTAGACTCTTCCCCTGATAAATGAATCAATACTTTATACTCGAGCTCCATCATGTACTATTTACAACCAATAAAATTGGTTTCCTAGTGTAACAGAACAAACTATGTCGAGCCAAGAGCATCTTCACAGATATATAAAATGGTGGATTCCTGCATCCACAACCGACCATGTCCTTCAAGTCGCACGTTGCTTTCTACCACATCGTTTCAAACGAAGTTTTACCATAACATTCCTCTAATTTTGAACCGGTATGCCCGGTATGGAATTGATTCAATATGGAATCATGAATAATCATTGGCTTAATTGCTACCCAGCAGTCCACGCCTTCCTTATCTTATATATATGCTTATATATATGATATATGCTTATATATATGCTTATATATATATATATATATGGAAATGGAAGGATAGGTATTTTTTTTATTTTATCTGGAGAAGTCTCAGCAAAGATTTAACATGATCCTATATCATATGAATGAGACTTTCATTTTTCTTTCCATACTTTCTATAAAAAGTAAATAGATATATTCTATTTCTATTTTTTTTTTATACATTATACACGTGTCATTGACACTCGATTGCGCTTGTAAGAATGTGAATCGATACGTTTGTGAGAAAGTCAATCAATAAGGAGTATATAATTCATAAAACAATGATTCGAAATCTGAAAGAAACAAAAAAAAAATGGAATCACATTGTATCCAATATCCCACTGACTTTTATTAGGGGATTAGGGAAGATGGCTAAAAGTACCTCATCTTTTCTATGAGAGAATCAGTCTGGGACGGAAGGATTCGAACCTCCGAATAACGGGACCAAAACCCGGTGCCTTACCGCTTGGCCACGCCCCATTTAGATTTATATTGGACACAAATAAACACTAACATAGGTATTGGCTGTTCGTCAATTTCAGCCTAAATCCAATATCTATAGAATAGGCGTTGCTAAGATTCGTCATGTGTAGAATGTGTAGATGTAGAATCTAAATGAATTCATTGATCATTACATATAATTCAATTAAGATATTGTATGAAAGTATGATTCCTTCTATTCTGATTTAAAAATTGAATCAGATTTAAGAATTGAAGGATTTTTGATTGGGGGAGTTCCAAGAAAAAGGAAGATTTTTGGCAAACCTTCTCTTCTTTCTTTATTTTTCCCTTATATCACGATAAAAATGAAATTATCTCTAAAAACGAAATGTTTGGTATGCTTAATATCTTAAGTTTAATCTCTATCTGTCTTAATTCGGCCCTTCATTCGAGTAGCTTTTTATTCGCCAAATTGCCCGAGACTTATGCCTTTTTGAATCCAATCGTAGATGTTATGCCAGTCATACCCGTACTCTTTTTTCTCTTAGCCCTTGTTTGGCAAGCTGCTGTAAGTTTTCGATGAGATCTTTAATACTAAGAAAGATTCACGATTTCTTCGAAAAAAAAAAAATTTATAACAAAATTTAGAAGAACAATTGATAAGATCAGATAAGTCCTACATTATGAACCCCCAATTCAAACATTGAAATTCTTTATGGGGAGCTGCGATGAATCTGAATCACCTCATTTCCACATTTTGACCCTCCAAGGGTCAAAGACCTTATTATGGTATGGTACCTCACAATATCTA